GCTAGCGTAGCTTAAAATAAAGCATAGCACTGAAGATGCTAAGATGGGCCTTAAAAAGCTCCGCATGCACAAAGGCTTGGTCCTGACTTTACTATCAGCTCTAGCACGATTTACACATGCAAGTATCCGCAACCCTGTGAGGATGCCCTTAATCCCCCGCCCGGGGACGAGGAGCAGGCATCAGGCACTAACTTTTTAGCCCAAGACGCCTTGCCACGCCACACCCCCAAGGGAATTCAGCAGTGATAAACATTAAGCCATAAGTGAAAACTTGACTTAGTTAGTGTTAAGAGGGCCGGTAAAACTCGTGCCAGCCACCGCGGTTATACGAGAGGCCCTAGTCGATAGACACGGCGTAAAGGGTGGTTAAGGAGAGCAGAAATTTTAAAGCCAAAGAGCCTCTTGGCCGTCATACGCTCCTGAGTGTTCGAGGCCCAATAAACGAAAGTAGCTTTAATACAGCCCACCTGACCCCACGAAAGCTAAGAAACAAACTGGGATTAGATACCCCACTATGCTTAGCCGTAAACCTAGACGTTATACCACAATAAACGTCCGCCAGGGTACTACGAGCGTTAGCTTAAAACCCAAAGGACTTGGCGGTGCCTTAGACCCCCCTAGAGGAGCCTGTTCTAGAACCGATAACCCCCGTTAAACCTCACCACTTCTAGCCATTCCCGCCTATATACCGCCGTCGTCAGCTTACCCTGTGAAGGACTAACAGTAAGCTAAATGAATACATTCCAAAACGTCAGGTCGAGGTGTAGCGCACGAAGTGGGAAGAAATGGGCTACATTTTCTATCATAGAATATTAACGAACAGTACCCTGAAAAATTACTCGAAGGAGGATTTAGTAGTAAAAAGGAAATAGAGTGTCCTTTTGAACCCGGCTCTGAGGCGCGTACACACCGCCCGTCACTCTCCCCTGTCACACAGCAACAAATGTTTATAACACCAAAGCACCGACAAGGGGAGGCAAGTCGTAACATGGTAAGTGTACCGGAAAGTGCACTTGGATCAAACCCAGGGCGTGGCTGAGACAGTTAAGCATCTCCCTTACACCGAGAAGACATCCATGCAAGTTGGATCACCCTGAACCAAACAGCTAGCTTAATCATTAAACTAACCCAACAACATAAATAATATAGTATAAACCTAAATTAATAAATTAAACCATTTTTCCACCTTAGTACGGGAGACGGAAAAGGTAACTTTAAGCAATAGAAAAAGTACCGCAAGGGAAAGCTGAAAGAGTAATGAAACAATCCATATAAGTATAAAAAAGCAGAGCCTAAACCTCGTACCTTTTGCATCATGATTTAGCCAGTACTACACAAGCAAAGCGACCTTTAGTTTGTAACCCCGAAACCAAGTGAGCTACCCCGGGACAGCCTATTGGGCCAACCCGTCTCTGTGGCAAAAGAGTGGGAAGAGCCCCGGGTAGAGGTGACAGACCTACCGAACTTGGTGATAGCTGGTTGCCTAAGAAATGAATAGAAGTTCAGCCTCGTACCCCCTTTAATCAATCAAGAAACATCTAACTAAGCAAAAAGAGAAATACGAGAGTTAGTTAAAGGGGGTACAGCCCCTTTAACCAAGGACACAACCTTAAACAGGAGGATAAGGGTCATATTTTTTAAAACTAGTCGCCTCAGTGGGCCTAAAAGCAGCCATCTGAATAGAAAGCGTTAAAGCTCAAGCGACACAAAGTTTATTATACTGATAAACAACCCTACTCCCCTAATGATATTAGGCTATTCCATGCCAACATGGAAGAGACTATGCTAATATGAGTAACAAGAGGGCACGACCCTCTCCCAGCACAAGTGTAAACCAGATCGGACCAACCACTGGAAATTAACGAACCCAAAAAAAGAGGGAAATGTTAGCAACAAATAAAACCAAGAAGACCCCACAATACTAAAATCGTTAACCCCACACTGGAGTGCATCAGGGAAAGACTAAAAGAAAAGGAAGGAACTCGGCAAACATAAGCCTCGCCTGTTTACCAAAAACATCGCCTCCTGCAAACCCCTATGTATAGGAGGTCCAGCCTGCCCGGTGACTACAAGTTTAACGGCCGCGGTATTTTGACCGTGCAAAGGTAGCGCAATCACTTGTCTTTTAAATGAAGACCCGTATGAATGGCCAAACGAGGGCTTAACTGTCTCCCCTTTCAAGTCAGTGAAATTGATCTACCCGTGCAGAAGCGGGTATAAAAATACAAGACGAGAAGACCCTTTGGAGCTTAAGGTACAAACCCAACTACGTTAAACAACTTATTAAAAAGCATAAACCTAGTAGTATAATGGAATTTTACCTTCGGTTGGGGCGACCATGGAGAACAAAAAATCCTCCAAGTGGATTGGGACTAAATCCTAAAACCAAGAAAGACATTTCCAAGTCACAGAAATTCTGACCAATTATGATCCGGCCACCCAGGCCGATCAACGGACCAAGTTACCCTAGGGATAACAGCGCAATCCTCTCCAAGAGTCCATATCGACGAGAGGGTTTACGACCTCGATGTTGGATCAGGACATCCTAATGGTGCAGCCGCTATTAAGGGTTCGTTTGTTCAACGATTAAAGTCCTACGTGATCTGAGTTCAGACCGGAGCAATCCAGGTCAGTTTCTATCTGTAAAGTCATTTTTCCTAGTACGAAAGGACCGGAAAAAAAAGGCCCATGCTAAAAGCACGCCTTACCCCTAATTAATGAAAACAACTAAATTAAATAAAGAGGGACCCAAACACCCGCCAAAATAAGGCCACACTAAGATGGCAGAGCATGGTAATTGCAAAAGGCCTAAGCCCTTTCAGCCAGAGGTTCAAATCCTCTTCTTAGTTCATGCTAAACACTCTATTAACCCACTTAATTAACCCACTCGCATACATTGTCCCCGTCCTTCTAGCAGTAGCCTTCCTTACACTACTTGAACGAAAAGTCTTAGGGTATATACAACTACGAAAAGGTCCAAACATTGTAGGCCCCTATGGTTTACTCCAACCAATTGCCGATGGGGTCAAACTATTTATTAAAGAACCAGTCCGCCCATCTACAGCATCCCCGTTTCTATTTTTAGCAACCCCCATACTTGCACTAACATTAGCCATAACACTATGAGCGCCAATACCAATACCTCACCCAGTTACAGACCTAAACTTAGGTATTCTGTTTGTCCTGGCCCTATCAAGCCTTGCAGTATACTCTATTCTAGGTTCAGGATGAGCATCAAACTCAAAATATGCACTAATTGGCGCCCTTCGAGCCGTAGCCCAAACAATTTCATATGAAGTAAGCCTAGGATTAATTCTACTTTCTATTATTATCTTCTCTGGAGGATATACACTACAAATATTCAATACTACACAAGAAAGCATCTGACTACTAATCCCCGCCTGACCCTTAGCCGCAATATGATACATTTCCACACTAGCAGAGACAAATCGTGCACCCTTCGACCTAACTGAAGGTGAATCCGAACTAGTATCCGGCTTCAATGTAGAATATGCTGGTGGACCCTTCGCTTTATTTTTTCTAGCCGAATATGCTAATATCCTACTAATAAACACTTTATCAGCTATTCTCTTCCTAGGTGCATCACACATTCCATCTATCCCGGAACTAACAACAATTAACCTAATAACTAAAGCTGCACTTCTTTCAGTAGTATTTCTATGAGTTCGAGCCTCATACCCCCGATTCCGATATGACCAGCTTATACACTTAGTTTGAAAAAACTTCCTCCCCCTAACTCTGGCCCTAGTCCTATGACACACCGCCCTCCCAATTGCACTTGCAGGACTTCCCCCACAGCTGTAATCATAAGGAACCGTGCCTGAATTCCTAAGGACCACTTTGATAGAGTGGCTTATGGGGGTTAAAGTCCCCCCAGTTCCTAGAAAGAAGGGAATTGAACCCATACTCAGGAGATCAAAACTCCTGGTGCTTCCTCTACACCACTTTCTACGATAAGGTCAGCTAATCAAGCTTTCGGGCCCATACCCCGAACATGACGGTTAAAATCCCTCCCCTATCAATGAACCCCTACGTACTCGCCATCCTCCTATCCAGCCTAGGACTAGGAACTACCCTAACCTTTGCCAGCTCCCATTGATTACTTGCCTGAATAGGACTAGAAATTAATACCCTAGCAATCATTCCCCTAATAGCACAACAACATCACCCGCGAGCAGTTGAAGCAACCACAAAATATTTCCTAACCCAAGCAACCGCCGCAGCAATAATTTTATTTGCCGCAACAACAAACGCATGAATTTCGGGTGAATGAGACATTAATAATTTATCCCACCCTCTTGCCTCAACAATAACAATTACCGCCCTAGCATTAAAAATTGGCTTAGCACCAATACACTTCTGACTACCAGAAGTATTACAAGGACTTGATCTACTTACAGGACTAATTCTCTCAACTTGACAAAAACTAGCCCCATTTGCACTAATCATACAAGTAGCACCAACCGTTGACCCATTAATACTCACAGCCCTAGGACTTCTATCCACATTAATTGGAGGCTGAGGGGGACTCAACCAAACCCAAATCCGAAAAATCCTGGCCTACTCTTCAATCGCACACATAGGCTGAATATTAATTATTTTACAATACGCCCCCCATCTGACACTTCTCGCACTAAGTACATACATTTTTATAACAGCCACAGCATTCCTCTCAATAAAAACGGCATCAATCACAAAAATTAGTACCTTAACAACAATATGATCAAAAACCCCCATTTTAACAGCAACAACAGCCCTAGCCTTACTCTCACTAGGAGGCCTCCCACCACTAACAGGATTTATACCAAAATGACTAATTTTACAAGAAATAACGAAACAAGAACTCCCACTCACAGCAACAATTATAGCCCTCGCTGCCCTACTGAGCTTATACTTTTATTTACGACTATGTTACGCCATAACTCTCACTATCTCCCCCAGCACAACAAATGCCACAACACCATGACGAACCCAAACAACCCAATCAACACTTATCCTAGCCCTATCAACAACGATTACCCTGGGACTATTACCCATCACCCCAGCTATTCTAATACTAATTACCTAGGGACTTAGGATAAATTAGACCAAGAGCCTTCAAAGCTCTAAGCAGGAGTTAAAATCTCCTAGTCCCTGATTAAGACCTGCGGGACTTTATCCCACATCTTCTGAATGCAACTCAGACACTTTAATTAAGCTAAGGCCTTCCTAGATGAGAAGGCCTCGATCCTACAAACTCTTAGTTAACAGCTAAGCGCCCAAACCAGCGAGCATTCATCTACTTTCCCGCCGTTAGCCGAGTAAGGCGGGAAAGCCCCGGCAGACGTTAATCTGCGTCTTGAGATTTGCAATCTAATGTGTACTCCACCACGGGGCTTGATAGGAAGAGGACTTAAACCTCTATCTTCGGGGCTACAACCCACCGCCTAATTTCGGCCATCCTACCTGTGGCAATCACACGCTGATTCTTCTCTACCAACCACAAAGATATTGGCACCCTTTATTTAGTATTTGGTGCCTGAGCCGGAATAGTCGGTACCGCTCTTAGCCTACTTATTCGAGCCGAACTCAACCAACCAGGATCCCTCCTCGGCGATGACCAAATTTATAATGTCATTGTTACCGCACATGCCTTTGTTATAATTTTCTTTATAGTAATGCCTATTCTTATCGGCGGATTTGGCAATTGACTTGTTCCGCTAATAATTGGAGCCCCCGACATGGCATTCCCTCGAATAAATAACATAAGCTTCTGACTTTTACCCCCATCATTTCTTCTGCTACTAGCCTCATCTGGCGTTGAAGCCGGGGCCGGTACAGGGTGAACAGTTTATCCGCCATTAGCTGGTAACCTAGCTCACGCGGGCGCATCCGTAGACCTAACTATTTTCTCCCTCCATTTGGCCGGTGTATCATCCATCCTTGGGGCAATTAATTTTATCACAACAACAATTAATATAAAACCCCCAGCCATCTCTCAATATCAAACACCATTATTTGTATGAGCTGTTCTTGTAACCGCTGTTCTCCTCCTCCTATCGCTTCCAGTTCTAGCTGCAGGAATTACAATGCTCCTAACAGATCGAAATCTAAATACCACATTCTTTGACCCTGCAGGGGGAGGGGATCCTATTCTTTACCAACACCTATTTTGATTCTTTGGCCACCCAGAAGTTTATATTTTAATCTTGCCCGGATTTGGTATCATCTCCCATGTTGTAGCCTACTATTCAGGCAAAAAAGAACCGTTTGGGTACATAGGAATGGTCTGAGCAATGATGGCCATTGGCCTATTAGGTTTTATTGTCTGAGCCCATCACATGTTTACCGTTGGTATAGACGTAGACACCCGTGCATACTTTACATCCGCAACTATGATTATTGCCATCCCAACAGGCGTAAAAGTGTTTAGCTGACTAGCTACACTCCATGGAGGATCAATTAAATGAGAAACACCAATACTCTGAGCCCTCGGCTTCATCTTCCTCTTTACAGTGGGGGGACTAACAGGAATTGTATTAGCCAACTCATCGCTAGACATCATACTACACGACACATACTATGTCGTAGCACACTTCCACTACGTACTGTCAATAGGAGCTGTATTTGCTATTATAGCAGCCTTCGTGCACTGATTCCCCCTATTCTCGGGCTACACCCTTCATAGCACCTGAACCAAAATCCACTTTGGCGTAATATTTGTAGGTGTAAACCTCACCTTCTTCCCCCAACATTTCCTTGGCCTAGCAGGAATGCCACGTCGATATTCAGACTACCCAGATGCTTACACCCTATGAAATACAGTATCCTCTATTGGATCGCTAATTTCACTAGTAGCAGTAATTATGTTCTTATTTATTTTATGAGAAGCCTTTGCCGCAAAACGAGAAGTTTCATCTGTAGAATTAACCATAACAAATGTTGAATGGCTACACGGATGCCCCCCTCCATATCACACATTCGAAGAACCTGCATTTGTCCAAGTTCGATCAAATTAACGAGGAAGGGAGGAATTGAACCCCCATCTACTGGTTTCAAGCCAATCACATAACCACTCTGTCACTTCCTTCTAAAGACATTAGTAAACCCGTAAATTACATCACTTTGTCAAGGTGAAATAGTAGGTTAAACCCCTACATGTCTTAAGCTTCAAGCTTAATGGCACATCCCACACAATTAGGATTCCAAGACGCGGCATCACCCGTTATAGAAGAACTTCTCCACTTTCATGACCACGCTTTAATAATCGTATTTTTAATTAGCACCCTAGTACTTTATATTATTATCGCAATAGTATCAACAAAACTTACAAACAAGTACATCTTAGACTCCCAAGAAATCGAGATTGTATGAACCGTACTACCAGCTGTAATTCTTGTTATAATCGCCCTTCCCTCCTTACGGATTCTTTATCTTATAGATGAGATTAATGACCCACACCTAACAATTAAAGCTATAGGCCATCAATGATACTGAAGCTACGAGTATACTGATTACGAAAACCTAGGCTTTGACTCATATATAATCCCAACCCAAGACCTTAATCCAGGACAATTTCGACTACTTGAAACAGATCACCGAATGGTTGTCCCAATGGAGTCCCCAATCCGAGTACTCGTTTCAGCTGAAGATGTCCTACATTCCTGAGCCGTCCCCTCCCTCGGGGTAAAAATAGATGCCGTCCCAGGACGTCTAAACCAAACAGCTTTCATTGCTTCTCGCCCAGGAGTATTTTACGGACAATGCTCCGAAATTTGTGGAGCAAACCACAGCTTTATACCCATTGTAGTAGAAGCAGTACCTCTTGAATACTTCGAAAACTGATCATCACTTATACTAGAAGACGCCTCACTAGAAAGCTAAATTCGGGCTTCAGCGTTGGCCTTTTAAGCCAAAGAATGGTGCCTCCCAACCACCTCTAGTGAAATGCCTCAATTAAACCCCGCTCCTTGATTTGCAATTTTAGTATTCTCATGACTAGTATTTCTTATTATTATCCCTACTAAAGTAATAAACCACACCTCACCCAATGAACCGGCCCTTCTGGACTCCGAAAAACACAAAACTGAACCCTGAGACTGACCATGGCAATAAGCTTCTTTGATCAATTTGCAAGCCCATCTTATCTTGGTATTCCCCTAATTGCAGTCGCAATTACCCTACCCTGAGTAATATTTCCCACCCCATCATCCCGATGAATTAATAACCGCCTAATTACAGTTCAAGGATGATTTATTAATCGATTCACCAACCAACTTATGTTACCATTAAACGTGGGAGGCCACAAATGAGCACTGTTATTAGCCTCATTGATAGTATTTTTAATTACTATTAACATGCTTGGACTACTACCATATACTTTCACCCCTACAACACAATTATCACTAAATATAGGATTTGCCGTACCACTATGATTAGCTACAGTCATTATTGGGATACGAAATCAACCAACTATTGCCCTAGGACACTTATTACCAGAAGGTACCCCCATTCCTTTAATTCCAGTACTCATTATCATCGAAACAATTAGTCTATTTATTCGACCTTTAGCCCTAGGCGTTCGATTAACAGCAAATTTAACTGCTGGTCACCTACTAATTCAACTAATCGCCACTGCCGTATTTGTCCTACTTCCAATAATGCCAACAGTAGCAGTCTTAACTGCCGCCGTCCTCTTCCTTCTCACACTATTAGAAGTCGCGGTAGCTATAATTCAAGCTTATGTATTTGTCCTCCTCCTAAGCCTATATCTGCAAGAGAACGTTTAATGGCCCACCAAGCACATGCATATCATATGGTTGATCCAAGCCCATGACCACTAACCGGCGCAATCGGAGCTCTATTAATGACATCCGGCCTAGCAATCTGGTTCCATTTCCACTCAACTACACTTTTAACCCTTGGACTAATTCTTTTACTCCTTACCATATACCAATGATGACGAGATATTATCCGAGAAGGGACCTTCCAAGGCCACCACACAATCCCAGTACAAAAAGGCTTGCGCTACGGAATAATTCTATTTATTACATCTGAGGTATTCTTTTTCCTCGGATTCTTCTGAGCCTTTTATCACTCAAGCCTGGCACCCACCCCAGAACTAGGAGGATGCTGACCCCCAACGGGAATTATCACACTAGACCCATTTGAAGTTCCACTGCTTAACACAGCTGTCCTCCTGGCATCAGGGGTTACAGTAACATGAGCTCACCACAGTCTAATAGAAGGTGAACGTAAACAAGCTATTCAATCCCTTACACTAACCATCTTACTAGGTCTATATTTCACTGCCCTACAAGCCATAGAATACTATGAAGCACCATTTACAATTGCAGACGGAGTTTACGGCTCAACATTCTTTGTAGCCACAGGATTCCACGGACTCCATGTTATTATTGGAACCTCATTCCTAGCCGTCTGCCTACTTCGCCAAATCCAATACCATTTCACATCTGAACATCACTTCGGCTTTGAAGCCGCCGCATGATACTGACACTTTGTAGACGTAGTGTGACTATTCCTCTACGTATCCATTTATTGATGAGGCTCATATCTTTCTAGTATTTAAGTAGTACGAGTGACTTCCAATCACCCAGTCTTGGTTAGACTCCAAGGAAAGATAATGAACTTAGTTATTACAATTTTGGCCATCACAATCACCCTCTCCCTGGTATTAGCAATTGTATCCTTTTGATTACCACAAATAAACCCAGACGCAGAAAAACTCTCACCCTATGAATGTGGCTTTGACCCTTTAGGATCTGCCCGCCTTCCATTTTCACTCCGATTCTTTCTAGTGGCTATTTTATTCTTGTTATTTGATCTAGAAATTGCCCTACTCCTCCCTCTACCCTGAGGAGATCAACTCCACAACCCCGCCGGAACCTTCTTCTGAGCCACAGCAGTCCTAATCTTACTTACACTAGGACTAGTTTATGAATGAATCCAAGGAGGCCTAGAGTGGGCAGAATAGAGGGTTAGTCCAATAAAAGACCTCTGATTTCGGCTCAGAAGATCGTGGTTTAATTCCACGGCCCCCTTATGACACCCGTACACTTCAGCTTTAGCTCAGCCTTCACATTAGGACTAATGGGCCTAGCATTTCACCGCACCCACCTACTCTCTGCCCTGCTCTGCCTAGAGGGAATAATATTATCCCTATTTATTGCACTAGCCCTTTGAGCCTTACAATTTGAGTCAACCGCATTCTCCACAGCACCTATACTGCTTTTAGCCTTCTCTGCCTGCGAGGCTAGTGCAGGCCTGGCCCTTCTAGTCGCCACAGCCCGAACCCACGGAACTGACCGCCTTCAAAACCTTAATTTACTACAATGCTAAAAGTATTAATCCCCACAATCATGCTATTTCCCACAATTTGATTATCATCCCCCAAATGGTTATGAACAACAACAACTGCACAAAGCCTACTAATTGCCCTTATTAGCCTTTCTTGACTAAAATGGACATCGGAAACCGGATGATCAGCCTCTAATATTTACCTGGCCACAGACCCATTATCAACCCCCCTCTTAGTGCTCACCTGCTGACTACTACCATTAATAATTTTAGCTAGTCAAAACCATGTTTACCCTGAACCAATCAACCGACAACGCCTGTACATTACCCTCCTGGCCTCCCTACAAACCTTCCTAATCATAGCATTCGGAGCCACAGAAATCATTATATTTTACATTATATTTGAAGCCACCCTTATCCCTACACTAATCATCATTACCCGATGAGGAAATCAAACCGAACGCCTTAATGCAGGGACCTACTTCTTATTTTATACCCTAGCAGGTTCACTACCGCTTTTGGTCGCCCTACTTCTTCTCCAGCAGACAACAGGAACTCTCTCAATATTAATTTTACAATATTCTCAACCCCTCACACTTGACTCATGGGGCCACAACATCTGATGAGCAGGGTGCCTCATTGCATTTTTAGTTAAAATGCCCCTTTATGGAGTCCACCTCTGGCTCCCTAAAGCCCACGTTGAGGCCCCAGTAGCAGGATCCATAGTCCTAGCTGCAGTTTTACTAAAACTAGGGGGATATGGTATAATACGAATAATAGTTATGCTGGACCCACTCTCAAAAGAACTAGCCTACCCCTTCATTGTTCTAGCACTATGAGGTATCATCATAACCGGGTCAATTTGTTTACGCCAAACAGACTTAAAGTCATTAATTGCCTACTCATCTGTTAGCCATATAGGCCTGGTAGCAGGGGGTATTTTAATTCAAACCCCATGAGGATTTACAGGCGCAATCATTTTAATGATTGCCCACGGTCTAGTATCCTCCGCACTATTTTGCCTAGCCAATACCGCCTATGAACGAACCCACAGCCGAACTATAGTTCTAGCTCGAGGACTCCAAATAATCTTTCCACTAACAGCAGTCTGATGATTTATTGCTAACTTAGCTAACCTAGCACTACCACCCCTCCCTAATCTAATGGGCGAACTTATAATTATCACCACCCTCTTTAACTGATCCCCCTGAACCATTATTCTTACTGGACTAGGGACATTAATTACAGCAGGCTATTCTTTATATTTGTTCCTAATGACCCAACGAGGGCCAACACCAAACCATATTACAGGGCTACCACCATTTCACACCCGAGAACACCTACTAATAGTACTTCACCTTCTTCCAGTTATTTTACTAGTAACAAAACCCGAACTCATGTGAGGCTGATGCCACTAGTAAGTATAGTTTAATTCAAAACATTAGATTGTGATTCTAAAGATAGAGGTTAAAATCCCCTTACTCACCGAGAGAGGCCAGAGGCAATAAGCACTGCTAATACTTATACCCACGGTTAAACTCCGTGGCTCCCTTACGCTTCCAAAGGATAACAGCTCATCCATTGGTCTTAGGAACCAAAAACTCTTGGTGCAAATCCAAGTGGAAGCTATGCACCCAACCACCCTAATTTTATCATCCTCACTGATTCTAGTCATTACAATTCTTGTCTATCCTCTACTCACCACATTAAACTCAACCCCAAAAAACCCTGACTGAGCAACAACACATGTGAAAACTGCCGTAAGCACCGCATTCTTCGTTAGCCTCCTACCACTTATAATATTCTTAGATCAAGGAACTGAAACTATTATTACCAACTGACACTGAATAAATACTACTTTATTTGACATCAATATCAGCTTTAAATTTGATCACTACTCCCTTATCTTTACACCCATCGCCCTCTACGTAACCTGATCCATCCTTGAGTTTGCATCTTGGTATATACACTCTGACCCAAACATAAACCGCTTTTTCAAATATCTACTTCTATTTCTAGTAGCCATAATTATTCTAGTAACCGCCAACAATATATTTCAACTTTTTATTGGTTGAGAAGGAGTAGGAATCATATCATTCCTTCTAATCGGCTGATGATACGGGCGAGCAGACGCCAACACAGCAGCCCTCCAAGCCGTACTGTATAACCGAGTAGGGGATATTGGACTAATTATAAGCATGGCCTGAATTGCCATAAACTTTAATTCATGGGAAATTCAACAAATTTTTATTTTATCAAAAACCTCCGACATGACACTTCCCCTAATCGGCCTAATCTTGGCAGCAACTGGCAAATCAGCCCAATTTGGCCTCCACCCATGACTACCCTCCGCCATGGAGGGTCCTACACCAGTCTCTGCCCTACTTCACTCCAGCACTATAGTTGTCGCAGGTATCTTCCTCCTCATTCGACTCCACCCAATTATAGAAGACAATAACCTGGCATTAACAATCTGTTTATGCCTAGGAGCCCTAACCACCCTATTCACAGCCGCCTGTGCCTTAACACAAAATGACATCAAAAAGATCGTAGCATTTTCAACATCCAGCCAACTAGGGCTCATAATAGTCACCATTGGCCTCAACCAGCCTCAATTAGCATTTTTACATATCTGCACCCATGCCTTTTTCAAAGCAATACTATTTTTATGCTCTGGGTCCATTATTCACAGCTTAAATGATGAACAAGATATCCGTAAAATAGGAGGCCTACAAAACCTCTTACCCTTCACCTCAACTTGCTTAACCATCGGCAGCCTGGCCCTAACAGGAACACCATTTTTAGCCGGCTTCTTCTCAAAAGACGCAATTATTGAAGCCCTTAATACCTCTTACCTAAACGCCTGAGCCCTAACCCTAACACTCATTGCCACATCCTTCACCGCTGTCTATAGCTTCCGAGTAGTTTTCTTCGTTACCATAGGCACCCCCCGGTTCTTACCCCTCTCCCCCATTAATGAAAACAACCCATCAGTGATTAATCCAATTAAACGACTAGCCTGAGGAAGTGTCATCGCAGGACTTATTATTACATCAAACTTTTTACCCTCTAAAACGCCTATTATAACCATACCCATAATTCTTAAAATGGCTGCTCTTGCAGTAACGATTATCGGCCTAATAGTAGCTATTGAGCTAACAATACTAACCGGTAAACAATTCAAAACTAACCCAATAACCTCCCCCCACCACTTCTCCAATATACTAGGTTATTTTCCCGCAATTATCCACCGACTTATCCCTAAGCTAAACCTAACCTTAGGACAATCAATTGCTACGCAATTGGTCGACCAAACCTGATTTGAAGCCATCGGACCAAAAGGAGCATCCTCCACACAAGTCAAAATGGCCAAAGCCGTCAGTGACATTCAACGAGGAATAATTAAAACATATTTAACAATTTTCCTATTCACTTTAACCCTTGCCATCCTACTAACAGTTATCTAAACTGCACGAAGCGTCCCACGCCCAAGACCACGAGTCAACTCCAATACAACAAACAAAGTCAACAACAGCACCCACGCACAAATAACTAATATACCCCCACCAGACGAATATATCATTGCTACACCACTAGTATCTCCTCGTAGTATAGAAAACTCTTTCAAACCATCAACAACAACCCAAGACCCCTCATACCAACTCTCCCAAAATAAACCAACCATTAAAACTATACCAAATAAGTAAATTATAATATACCCAACCACAGAACGATCCCCCCATGCCTCCGGAAAAGGCTCAGCAGCCAAAGCCGCTGAGTAAGCAAACACAACGAGCATTCCACCTAGATAAATTAAAAAAAGGACTAAAGATAAAAAAGACCCCCCATGGCCAACAAGCACCCCACACCCAACCCCAGCTGCTACAACTAAACCAAAAGCAGCAAAATAAGGCGCAGGATTAGAAGCCACAGCAACCAAACCAACAATTAAAGCCATCAACAGTAATGATACAAGATAAGTCATAAATTCCTACTCGGATTCTAACCGAGACCAATGATTTGAAGAACCACCGTTGTTATTCAACTATAAGAACCCTTAATGGCAAGCCTACGAAAAACGCACCCCCTAATTAAAATTGCTAACGACGCACTAGTTGACCTACCAGCCCCCTCCAATATCTCAGTGTGATGAAACTTTGGGTCTCTACTAGGACTATGCCTAGTAACCCAAATCCTCACCGGATTATTCTTAGCTATACATTATACATCTGACATCTCCACTGCCTTCTCATCAGTAGCACACATTTGCCGAGACGTAAATTACGGATGACTAATCCGAAGTATTCACGCCAACGGAGCATCATTCTTTTTTATCTGTATTTACATACACATTGCCCGAGGACTGTATTATGGATCTTACTTGTACAAAGAAACTTGAAACATTGGAGTAGTTCTACTACTGTTAGTAATAATAACAGCCTTCGTGGGCTATGTACTACCATGAGGACAAATATCATTCTGAGGCGCAACAGTAATTACCAACCTCCTATCAGCAGTCCCCTATATAGGAGACGCCCTAGTTCAATGAATCTGAGGGGGCTTTTCTGTAGATAATGCAACACTAACACGATTCTTCGCCTTCCACTTCCTATTCCCATTCGTTATTGCCGCAGCCACAGTTATTCACCTACTCTTTCTCCATGAAACAGGATCAAATAACCCAGCAGGCCTAAACTCAGACGCAGACAAAATCTCATTCCACCCTTATTTTTCTTACAAAGACCTATTTGGGTTTGCAGTTATACTACTAGCACTTACGGCCTTAGCATTATTCTCACCTAATCTTCTAGGAGACCCAGATAACTTTACCCCCGCAAACCCATTAGTCACCCCTCCCCACATTAAGCCTGAATGATACTTCCTATTTGCCTATGCCATTCTGCGATCAATCCCTAATAAGCTAGGAGGAGTTCTAGCACTTTTATCCTCTATTCTTGTCCTAATAGTTGTACCAATCCTCCACACATCTAAACAACGAGGACTAACATTCCGACCATTTACCCAATTCCTCTTTTGAGCCCTAGTCGCAGACATAGTAATCCTTACATGAATTGGAGGAATACCAGTCGAACACCCATTCATCATTATCGGACAAGTCGCTTCCATCCTATACTTTGCACTATTCCTAATTTTAATGCCATTAGCAGGATGACTAGAAAATAAAGCATTAGAATGAGCTTGCCCTAGTAGCTTAACTTAAAGCATCGGTCTTGTAATCCGAAGATCGGAGGTTAAACCCCTCCCTAGTGCCAGAAAAAAGAGATTTTAACTCTCACCCCTGGCTCCCAAAGCCAGAGTTCTAAATTAAACTATTTTCTGTACTACATGGTTTAATACATATATGCGTAATATTACATTAGTGTATTAGTGCATCTATGTATTAACACCAGAAATTTATTTGAACCATAAAGCAAGTACTAATTTCTAAGAGATACATAAAGCATAATATCAATACTCAGAATTCTATTATTATAAGATGAGTAAGTCCTTGATTCCCTTAAAAATCGTTCTCAAATTTTTCCTTGCGTTACCCAACAAACATCTATTTAGGATTAATTAATGTAGTAAGAAACCACCAACCAGTTTATATAATTGCATAATATCCATGATAGAATCAGGGACAAAAGTGGAGGGTGATAAAATATGAATTATTACTGGCATCTGATTCCCATTTCACGAGCATGGGAATGCGAAACCCCCATATTCAAATCTATACTGGCATCTGATTCATGGTGTGGTACATATGTCTCGTTACCCACCAAGCCGGGCGTTCTCTTATATGCATAGGGGTTCTCTTTTTGGTTTGCTTTTCATCAACATATCAGAGTGCAGGCACAAATATTGAATTAGGGTAGAGCATTTTCTTGTTATTAATAATATAGGTTAATGATTAAAAGACATAACATAAGAATTACATTAATTTATATCAAGTGCATACATATCCTTACTCAATACAACCTTATACTATATACCCCCTTTTGGTTTCTGCGCGACAAACCCCCCTACCCCCTACGCTCACTAAATCCTGTTCTCCTTGACAAACCCCAAAACCAAGGAAGGCTCGACTAAGCGTATCAAAGTTAACAAGTTTTAGTAAAGTTAACTTATGTCACCACATATTATATATAATATGTAAATATTTAACTTCACATTTTTTTGGCACAGGAAAGCCTAAAATTCAGTAGAAAAAATTTATAAATTAATTTCAATACTAAAATTTCACATATAAAACA